CATTTTCTTTTGATCCAAATTTTTTTTTCTCCTTATTGGTCAGGAAAGACAAGAAAATTTCAGGGTAGCAAATATTCTCTAGAATTTCTCGTAGATTCGAACCCATAGCTGCTGATAGAACTAGAATAGATACTTTCTGTTTCCTACTCACACGAGCCCATATCCTTGCTTTTCTATCAATCTCTAATTCTAATCTTCCTCCCCAATCGGATATTATGGTGCCTGTATAGACCGACATTCCATTATGGCCCAATTCTGACCGATAATAGATACCGGGACTTTGCAATATTTGATTGATGACAATTCTGTATATTCCATTTACTATAGAAGTTCCCAAAGAATTCATTAGAGGAATGTTTCCAATAAAAATTGTTTGTTCCTGCATATCCCCCCGGCTTTTCCAAATTAATCCTGCGGATACATATAATTCAGAAGAATATGTGAATGATTCATATACAGCATCTCTTTCTTTTAGCAAGGGTTCTACCAATTGATATGTTTCCACAAATAATTGAAATTCAATTTCTTGATCCGTATCTTCAATTTTTGGAAACTTATAAAGTTCTTCTGTTAAGCCCTGATCAATGAACCTACAAAAGCCTTCAAATTGTATCTGATTCGACCCAGGTATTGTAGACATTCCCGCATTTCCATCTCCGAGCATTTTGAATTTCCCATTTATCAAAAAATCCCATTCGTTTCTCATTCTGCATTGATTCATATGATTCTATGCAGAATGCTGGAATTTAGATTCTGTTTACTGAATCACATGAAATTTTACCCAACTCCATAGAAATGGAATGTATGAAATACGTATGAACGGGGGAAAAAAGATGATGTTATACTTAATTAAATCGGAATTTCTAAGAGACGGATACAAACGGAAACGAAGCGATAAATTCCACTTAGACTTACGGAGTTTTGTATAGAATAAAAAAAAAGAATTCAACTTATATCATTATTATGATATTCCATATTCCAATCCGCTTGGATACCAGAAAAAAAAAAAAAAAATAAATAAAAGTCGTGATTTGATCTATTCGCTGAGATAAAGACATAAGAATCAGACACAATATAACAACATAAAGTTCATTTTTTTAGCACTTAACTTTTTGGTGGATTCCCGTGTTCAAAAAATGATTGCGGAGAACCCCTTTTTTCTTTTTTTAGTAGAATTTTTCGAATAGGATTGAAGTGCGTAAGAAGGCTTGTATTTAGTAAACCCGTGCCCATATAGCTATAGCTATCTATATATACATCACCCCCCCCCCCTTTATTGCATAGTTCGATTCGGGACAGCGCATGTCGTGCTCTATCAAAATTTAGATTTTCTCTTCAATCTAAATTGCAGTATGACAATTTTCGTCAAATTCCCTATAGAGAGGCACCATACACAGATAAGATAACCGATAAGCTAGAAGCTCGCCCTGAAACGATTTATGTTTGGGGTTTACATAGACTCATAATTGCTGTTATAATTGAAATTGAGAATTGAAATTGGTTTTTTTTTCTAGAAAAAAAACCAATACCAATTAGGTAGGTATTAATTTTGATTTGCTTCTATCATTTATCATTAGGAAACACACTTTCCAATTTAAATCCAAGAGTCGGTCATGAATTTATAGTCACTAGTTAACGGTTCCAATTTGGCCTGAATTTTGGCTTTTGTGACTGAAAATACACATTTTTTTTTTTCAATAGAAAAAAAGAAAGAGAAAAGAGAGGGATTAAGATATTGTGTGTTTTGAGATACTATAAAATCAATTGCAGAAATGGAGTTGCTCCAAAAGAAGAAAAAAAAAAAGGACAGATTTCTTTTAGGCAAGATTTAAGAAAAACGAGATTTCAGAGGGAAGTACAAAAAAAAAGACATTGAGTACCCCCCAAAACAAGCAAAGGGGGAATATTTTCATCTATTTTGGATCGTTTTGGCGGCATGGCCGAGCGGTAAGGTGGGGGACTGCAAATCCTTTTTCCCCAGTTCAAATCTGGGTGTCGCCTGATCAACAAACGATAAGACTCGAAATCCCTTATTCTGCTTGGCTGGTATAACTCGCCGAATCTTTTGCAGCAAAGTACGCGACTCGTGACACTTTCTTGATTCTAAATAGCTGGGGTTTCCGTTCTTTAAAGTGCTGTCAATCCTTGCATTTAGAATTCACGGAAAGATTATAGTAGTGGAAGTGCTATCATATCAAATCAAGAGTTTCCGATTTATTTCCACTGCTAATGTAGAGTCTACTGACCGGGTCTTGAATTAGATTGAATAGCCCGAGGAGAATCGAATTAATAGTTATGGAAGGGGCGGGAGATCCTTTGTATACAGTATACAGAGTAGACAGACTCATGAGAGTCTCTGAACGCACGGGCATTCAATCAATATTCGATTGGATGCATAATTTTACTTAATGAAAATCAAGGGCAACAAAAAAAAAAAACGAAGAGGTATTACTACATATTAGGTCACATTCCCTTTGATACTTCCAAAGAAAAGCGCGGCTGTGTATTTAGTTTCGTTTTACCGATTCGACTAGAAATCATATACGAACTTGTTCTAAGTGGATTTATTGGGGCGTTTCATATTTATTGGAGTCTTTCATCAAGGGCGTTGGGTCAAAATCCCTTTTTGACTCTGCACCAGTGATTCCACTATTATTAGGAAACAATAATGGAATAATTTCTTCATATTCATAGAGATAGGGGACATAATTCACATGGATATAGTAAGTCTCGCTTGGGCTGCTTTAATGGTAGTCTTTACATTTTCCCTTTCGCTCGTAGTATGGGGAAGAAGTGGACTCTAGAGATACTACTAATTGAGTTGGGAAATCAAACTGTATCACTTTTTTTCTAGATCGTTCTTCAAAGCCTTTTTAATTATATTAATTATTAAATAATGAAATTCTATTTAATATATTTAATTCAGTAATTAAATTCCATTTAGAATTTCGAAATGGAATTAATCAAAATATCTTCATTTAGGAATTCTATTGTCTTGGATTCTAGCGAGGTAATTGTATTCGATTCTATTATGAATAGAATACAATTCATAATATATATGAATAATACTCTTTCAGAATCCAAATCAAACAGATATTTCACAAATTCCCCTATTCCTATTTTGAAAGGAAAGGGGATATGGATAATAGGAATTTTATTCCAACCGAAGTCTTCCTAAATTTTCTATTTCGTTTTTCTGAACCGGCCCTTCCCGGAGTTATATATGGACAATGAGGAAGAACGCGGAAAACCGGACTCCTTTTTACTTTTTTTTTATTGGCCTTTTTACTGTTCAAAGAGAAAAGAAAGGAGTTCACGATTTACTATTTCAAAATAATAAGATTGTGCCTAGGTCAAGTCACATATTTCGCACTTACCGCTTGTTTTATTATTTTAGAAATTTGATTTCGGCTATGCTTTATTGACTCGTTTCATATCATGGCTCAAGGGCAAGGGTTGAAAATCGCTGAGGTACCCCTTTTGAAATCTGAAGAAGGTACCATAGAACTCCTTGGATCATCTGTCAACCGCTCAATCAATTACTTCTTCGGAATGCTAAAAAAAGATTACTTTATTTCTTTCATATTTCATTTTCTTTTATTAACTTGATTTTCTTTTAGTAATATACGCCCAAGTTTGTTTTTCTTTCATTGATTTGATTCTAATGGATACCGGGATTCATATTGAAACTAATCAGAAATCAAGAAATTAGAAAATCGTAAGAGCCGCCTTTCGCTTATTTCAGATTGATTGGAATAAACAAAAAGAAAATACAAATAGATGAAGCAAAGAAATAGAATTGAGATACTATATACATTACATATATTTAAGTCATATTAACATGTATGAAGATACATATCCATATTGTAGATTGATCTCTATTCAGTTTCTATCTTTATACATTACAATAATAAAAATAGATAGTATAGTAGAAAGATTCATATATGAGTCTTTCTACTATACTATCGGATCTCATAGGCTATTGCTGATTCTAGTCCGTTCATTTTATTTAAGACTAAGACGGGAAATTGGAATTTTTTTTTCTTAAATCATTGATAAGAACTAAGAAGTCGAGTTTCATTCAAATTAATCACCTTGACTGACCGTTTTTACATATATTATAAGCAAAAAAGCAGTAGGAACTAGAACGAACAGTGTAGTAGCAATAAATGCGAGAATATTGACTTCCATAATCTCATCGTTTGGTTTTTTTTTTTACTTCACAATAACTCGGGATTTAATCCCATAGAGATGATAACCCTTTCGCTTGTAAATTCAATGGGATCAATTACATTTCGATGATAGCGAATGGGATCAATATCATGAATAACAATATCTGACTGTCAAGTCGATTCATCGTCGAGAATTCAATAGTATAACATAGGCAGATCTTTTATCCACACACCGAATACAAACTTGAATCCCGGATTCAATCAAAAGAATTCCTTTACTTTAATACTAAAATACTAATACTTAATACTTTTTTTTATTTATCATTCTTTTCCATTCTGTCTTTTCTATAATCGACCGCCTTACTTGTACAACCACCTAACCGCTTCCACTTCCATTGTTTACAAAGGGTTTAGAAATAAACCAAACAAACAATCGAAACAAAATAGAAAAAGGAAAGGGGTTAAGTTCTAAACTCCTTTTTCGTTTTTTTTTTTTATGATATAATTTTCTTGAAAAAAAAAGAGAAAAGGATCGTATTAGGCATGAAATTCGACCGTTTTCTTTTGACCTAGTTTAACAGAAAAAGGCGCGATATATTGATATCTTTTTTTTATTGGATTTGGATCCGTCGGGACTGACGGGGCTCGAACCCGCAGCTTCCGCCTTGACAGGGCGGTGCTCTGACCAATTGAACTACAATCCCGGGGAACTAAAAAGTACCGAATCCATATTCTTATGATTTCATTCAAACCATTTCATTTCTATTTAGAGAAAAATCGACGTGTTGGAACAGAGACGTGAGTGAGATATTGATATCCACACGGATA